AGCAATGGATACGACTATTCCAACAGTTAGACCTTTCTTTGATATGGATTCTCTATTCCTAATGGCTGTGGTACAGAAAATACTGTGTAAAGAAAAGAGTAGAGTAGACAAGGAATGAAAATCTCCCTCTCGGTCTATGATACCTAAATGGAAGAAAAATCCGGATCAAACCCTTATTTATCTTAACCTTAGGTTAATTTACTTCGCCGAAAGGGAGCAAAATGGGTCGAACCCTTACCCTTATTCTTATTAGTGTTGATTTTATTTTTGTTAGGTTTAAGTCTGACGAGAATAATATTCTACAACTAGCAATTCATTTATTTTCAAACCGACCCATTTACTATCTATTATTTGATTGACTAATCCTTTATATTGGAATGGTTGAAGAGTCAAATGGTTTGGCAATTCCTCATGGGGGGATGAATCGAGAGAATTTTGAATTAGAACTTTAGATTTTTGTTCATCCCTCGCCGCAATAGTATCTCGGGGTTTGCAGCGATAACTTGGTATATCTACTATACGACCATTGACTAAAATATGTCTATGGTTAACTAATTGGCGAGCTCCCGGAATAGTCGGAGCCATACCCAAGCGAAAAAGAATGTTATCAAGGCGCATTTCAAGTAATTGTAGTAAAACCTGACCTGTTGACCCTTTTGCCTTTCCGGCGATACGAACGTATTTAAGTAATTGTCGTTCTGTAAGACCATAATGAAAACGCAATTTTTGTTTTTCTTCTAGGCGAATTCGATATTGGGATTTTTTCCCGGAACGCGATTGGTTTCTAAGATCACTTCCAGCTCTGGGCCTTTTATTAGTTAGCCCTGGTAAAGCCCCCAGGCGGCGTATTTTTTTGAAACGAGGACCCCGGTAACGCGACATAAAGACTCCTTCTTCTTATTTATATTTAATTATTAATTCTTATTGATGAAATTTCATTCTACAGAATAAACCTAAAATAAAAATGAACTAAATTCTAAATAAAGCGAAATTTACTGAAGTATTATTCTATTAAAGAATAATGAGATGAGTTGGATAAATATCCAGATCTTTATATTCTATATATAGAAAAAGAAAAGGATTCTTTTCGTTAGATAGTTGGAAATTCCTATCACATAATAAATCAAGGGCTTTTGCCAAAAGAGGAAGACATTTTTTTTTCAATATTCTTTGATTTCAAAGATGCATTATCAATGATTTCAAAGATGCATTATCAATCATGTAAAACATAGAATAAAATAAATAGAGAAAAGCCGACTATCGGAATCGAACCGATGACCATCGCATTACAAATGCGATGCTCTAACCTCTGAGCTAAGCAGGCTCACATAACATAAATTCGACATGTATAAGAATTCAATAAACTCTTAGAATCTTTGCTATTCACTATTATACTATTTTAATTCTTAGCTATTCATATTCGCTATTCATAATGAATATTAATATATTAAAGAATAGAATATAGAATTTCAAATAACTGTTAAATATTATAGAAGATAACGATTAATCTAGCGATATAGAATTTCCATTTTTCTTTTTTATCACAATACAATTAAATATTCTTTTTTTTAATATGATTTGATTTTTGAATTCAAAAATCAAATCATATTAAAAAAAAGAATCGACCGTTCAAGTATTCGAAATTTCATGGGTAAATTAGTGGAAGAGAGACAGATGTATAGCGTATGTATCCACCTATATTGAATTGCCGATACAGAAATGATAAAATCGTTTTTGATTGGACCGAATATAAGCCTCCTATAGATATAGAAGATGAAAGAAGATAGACAAGAAATCAAAGACAAAGAGGAGAAAACACTTTTTCGAGACAGGAATCAGCATCTATCTAATGAATTCAACGGTTCCGGTATAAATGAAAGAAAAAGGGGAACGAGATCACAATGAGATTTTCATCTCAAAAAGGGGGATATGGCGAAATCGGTAGACGCTACGGACTTAATTGGATTGAGCCTTGGTATGGAAACTTACTAAGTGATAACTTTCAAATTCAGAGAAACCCTGGAATTAATAAAAATGGGCAATCCTGAGCCAAATCACGTTTTCCGAAAACAAACAAAGGTTCAGAAAGCGAAAATGAAAAAGGATAGGTGCAGAGACTCGATGGAAGCTGTTCTAACGAATGGAGTTGATTGTCTTACGTTAGTAGAGGAATCCTTCTATCGAAACTTCAGAAAAGATGAAGGATAAACCTGTATACATAATAGAGAAGAATTGTTGTCAATTGATTCCATATTGAAGAAAGAATCGAATATTCATTGATCAAACCATTCACTCCATAATCTGATAGATCTTTTGAAGAACTGATTAATCGGACGAGAATAAAGATAGAGTCCCGTTCTACATGTCAATACCGGCAACAATGAAATTTATAGTAAGAGGAAAATCCGTCGATTTCAAAAATCGTGAGGGTTCAAGTCCCTCTATCCCCAAAAAGACCATTTGGCTCCCTAATTTTTTATCGTATCCTTTTTTTTTCTTT